AAAGTATTTGCCCCAAGGACGAATCCTAGAATCCCGTCTGTTTTCTGGATTTGGAAAAGCGCAGACTTTCAAGAGCGGGAATCCTATGATATGTTGGGAATCGCTTATGAGAATCATCCACGCCTGAAACGTATCTTGATGCCCGAAAGTTGGCTAGGCTGGCCTTTACGTAAGGATTATATTACCCCCAATTTCTATGAAATACAAGATGCTCATTGAATGATAAGATGAATGATAAGAAACTAATCTTCACTTATACGACTCCAGATATTCAAGGAATCTTTTTACGTTCTGTTCTAGATGAAACGGAGTAACTGGCCTTTCATTCGTACTATGGATGGGCTGCTAAAGAAGCTTCATTTATATTCTCAAATTTGGAAGAGTCCCATTTCAGATGAGCAGAGCCTGTAGGATGAATCAAAAGAGTTCTGCACCATGAACTTTGTACCGCGCGCATCGCTTAGATGGGGCCACGGAAAGCTGCGTAGAAGGGAGTGAATAAATGGGAAAGTGAAGAAATAGAATATGAAAGAAAATCGTAAATTCTGAAATAAAAAAAGAAAAATTCAGAAATTAAATAAAATAAAAAAGGATAGGATTTTTTGGACTGTCTCTGAAATGAACCCTGCCTTTTCCTATCCTTCAACTCCTCTAGACTAGTCTTTTAGGGTTTTCGACCAACTAACTTCGACTTCGGATATGTATGAAGTATTAACATTCTTTTTGTGCGGGAAGAGATACAGTATGAACAAACAAACAAAAAAGAGGAGGGAACGGAATCCAATTATTTTCTTTACTCATATCTTTACCCATCTACTCGTTTTTTACCCATCTACAAGACGGAGGCGTCTATCTATACATCTAGATGTAGATGGATAAATATGTATTATGCTCTGGACTATTAACGCATATAATATGGGTTCCGACTCTATTGATTTATTTGTATGAGTATCTTATCTATTCGATACATTAACCACGTGCCAGGAACCAGATTTGAACTGGTGACACGAGGATTTTCAGTCCTCTGCTCTACCAGCTGAGCTATCCCGACCATTCTCGATGCATGATCCTACTAAAAGAAAAAGCTTGGGTCTATGTCAATGAAAGGGACTCAAAAAGCATTAACTTACCTAAATAAAGTCGGTAATTTGTTGGATCTTCAAAAAGGAGACTTTGTAAATGTAAGTGTAAGAGTAATGATATGAACTGTGAAAGGTTCCGTAATGGAGATTCTTTGCCCATCCATATATGGATGGGCATTTGTACGTATATCATATCTATCACAGTGAGAAGAGAGAAAGATTTCTGGCCGGATCCATTTGTGAAAGAGTAGAGTAAGTGAAAAACATATCTAATTTTGAACCACTGATAAAAAAAAAGAGGATAAATGCTTAGGGAGTAAAATAGGCCTTTTATTGGGGATAGAGGGACTTGAACCCTCACGATTTCTAAAGTCGACGGATTTTCCTCTTACTATAAATTTCATTGTTGTCAGTATTGACATGTAGAATGGGACTCTATCTTTATTCTCGTCTCACTCGATTAATCAATCCTTAAAAAGATCTATCAGACTCTGGTGTGATAGTCGATTTGATCACTGACTATTCGATTCTTCCTTCTGCTTCTGAAATTTTTAGAAAAAAAAAATATGGATTCGGGTCGTGATTAATCTTTGATATTTCAGTACGTATACGTACATATCTAGGGTCATCCCACTCTGGAGTTTCGATAGAAGGATTCTTCTACCAATGTAGTAAAGTCAACCCCATTCGTTAGAACAGCTTCCGTTGAGTCTCTGCACCTATCCTTTTTTTTTTCTGAAAACAGGATTTGGCTCAGGATTGCCCATTTTTAATTCCAGGGTTTCTCTGAATTTGGAAGTTACCACTTAGTAGGTTTCCATACCAAGGCTCAATCCAATCAAGTCCGTAGCGTCTACCAATTTCGCCATATCCCCCTCCCTCTTCCTTATGAGAAAGAAATCACATTGTGACCCCCCCTTCTTTCATTTATCTTGGAGCCGTTGAATTCATTAGATACAGGCCCTTATTCCTATATCGAAGAGGTGTGTCCCTATTCTATTTCTTGACCAGCTTCTTTCATCCCTATCGGAGTGGCGGGCCCATATTTGATATGATCCAATCAGAAATGATTCTATCATTGATGTATCCGCAATTCAATATGGATGGATATATCCCACGTCACATATATATATATGTCTTTACACCCCTTATTTTTTTAGCGCTATTTGGAATACTGGAACGGTCGATATTCATTCTTTTTTTATCGTCTTATCCCCTCCCTTTCCGAATGAAACCAGAGGAATGTCTCATTATGCTCTGGACTGCAGCCTTATCTTTATCTTATCCTTTCCTTAGGAAGGATCTCCTATACTATAGGAATTCCTATAGTGTAAATAAATAGAATTTCTAAATTTCTATAACTATAATATATAACTAAGCTAATTATTTTAATTTTGAATTTGAATTTCTTAAATTAAATAATTCTTTTTTTTTTTTTTAGTTTATTTTATTAAGTAATTATTAATATTAATGTTAATGTTGTCATAATTAATATTCTATTTAATTTTAATATTGTATTATTAATATAATTTATTAATATAATATTGATATTGTATTTATATATTATATAATATATATAATATAATAATATATATAATATATATAATAATAATAAAAACAAACTACTCTTTATTTATTTATTATATTAATAATAGATAAATAAATAAATAGATAAATAAATAAATAGCTAATTACTAATAGCTAAGTCCCAGTAGTTTCCCGAAATCCTATGCACTCTTTCTGTTATGTGAGCCCGCTTAGCTCAGGGGTTAGAGCATCGCATTTGTAATGCGATGGTCATCGGTTCGATTCCGATAGCCGGCTTTTCCATTTATTCAATTTTTTCCATGATTGATATTGATAATGTCTCCTTGAGATCAAGAGAAATTGAAAAGACTTTTCAATTTTCTCCAAATGTCGGGTCAACATAGTATGTTACGGGAACTCCCAACTATGAATAAAAAAGAATAAAAAATAGATTGAAGCTGTTAGATCTCTACAGAACAAGAAAGAGATACTTAACTTCCTATATATAACTATATAAAATAATCTGGTTATTGAGACAATTCATCTCATTCTTCTTTATAGTATTTCAGCGAGTTTAGCTTCGTTTATCGTTTAGTTCAGTCTTAATTTTTTTATTCTGTGAAATAAAATTTCAATAAAATAAGGAGTCTTTATGTCTCGTTACCGAGGGCCTCGTTTCAAAAAAATACGCCGTCTGGGGGCTTTACCGGGACTCACTAGTAAAAGACCTAGATCCGGAAGTGATCTTAGAAACCAACCGCGTTCCGGGAAAAGATCTCAATATCGTATTCGTCTAGAAGAAAAACAAAAATTGCGTTTTCATTATGGTCTGACAGAGCGGCAATTGCTTAGATATGTTCGTATCGCTGGGAAAGCCAAAGGGCCAACAGGTCAAGTTTTACTACAACTACTTGAAATGCGTTTGGATAACATCCTTTTTCGATTGGGTATGGCTTCGACCATTCCTGGAGCTAGACAACTAGTTAACCATAGACATATTTTAGTTAATGGTCGTATAGTAGATATCCCAAGTTTTCGGTGTAAACCCCGAGATATTATTACTACGAGAGATGAACAAAGATCCAGAGCTCTGATTCAAAATTATGTGGATTCATCTCCCCGCGAGGAATTGCCAAAACATTTGACTCTTGACTCATTCCAATATAAAGGAATAGTAAATCAAATAATAGATAGTAAATGGATCGGCTTAAAAATCAATGAATTACTAGTCGTGGAATATTATTCCCGTCAGACTTAAACTTAATTAAAATAAAATAATTAAGCTTTGGACAATACAATTTTGTCCACCCTGTTTCACCAAACAAAGTAAATAGAACTAAGTTAAGGGATTTAATCCGGATTTTCCCCCATTTTCGTATCCTTTTCGTATCCCAAGTGGATCCGCGGTCAGATTCTCATTCCTTGTCCACCCTTTCCGATCCGATATTTTATCTACCACAGTAATTGGCAATAGAGAATCACTAGAAAGCAAAGGCCCTACTCTTGGCTTGGAATAATGGTATCCATTGTTATTTGATACATTGTGGTTGGTAACGTTGGTAAATTAGGTGTAGGTCAAGGTACGGAAAGAGAGGGATTCGAACCCTCGGTAAGCAAAAGCCTACATAGCAGTTCCAGTGCTACGCCTTGAACCACTCGGCCACCTTTCCCACAGAATCTTAGGATTCTTGCCCGGAAACCCGGTGAATAGCGAGTCATTCATATTATTGAATTTTTTATTGCAATACAATAAAGGTACGACCAATCTATTATAAATCGAAAACTTTTCGTCAAACAAAGATCTTCCTTCGAGGCTCGAGGGATAAAAACACATTTTTTTTTATTGAATATTAACTTAATATTAAAAAAACTATCTATTCATCTTTGTCAAGACGACGACCCTCTCCATCTTATTCGGATATTTATACCGTATACCGGATTAAACAACCAATGAATTGGGACGAATCCACAAACTCTATAGTATTTTATACTATGGTTATATTTAGAGGTCCATAGGAGTTAAAAAATGCCTTTCTAGTTTCAGATTTATCAACAACAACTCTTCTCATGAGCTATCCCATGGATCTATTATAAATAAATTATAAATAAATTCATGGGTCGCCCTATGATTTTAATATTTCCATTGTATTGTTTTGTTTGTGTATACGCGCTATTCGCCCAAAATGGATGGGTTGGTTATTCTATTTTCATCATGGAATGCTTATTTGATTCTTTTGACTCTTTGGGTAATAAGTAATAATATATAATATATAAAAAAAAAAAAAAAACTCCTCGAGTTAGATCAGAATTTGTAGGAAAATTTATTTGATTCCTTAACTTCGAAAAAATGAAGAGTAAGAGTTCTGTTCATTGGTATACCACATTGGACTG